ATTTCCTCTTTCAAACAAAGTTGAAATGATTGAAGTTTTACTATTTGGAATCGTGTTAGGTCTAATTCCTATTACTTTGGCTGGATTATTCATAACTGCATATTTACAATACAGACGCGGGGATCAGTTGGACCTTTGATTAAGCAACCTCTCTTTTTTTTTGATTGACCTCCTGCGGATTAAAGCTAAGGAGGGGGTCAAATTCAGATTGTTTATCAAGTAAATAAAGCAATTTCATTGTAATTTCATTTGACCTAAGAAGAGTGGAATCACGCCCTGTAGGATTTGAACCTACGACATTGGGTTTTGGAGACCCACGTTCTACCGAAACTGAACTAAGAGCGCTTTCTTATCACAATAGATAAGATCCTAAAGAAAAGGATTCTAATTGTACTCCCAATAGATTTTGCATGGATCATAGTCTCATAAACTCAAAGATTTGGTAGGTCCAATTTTGATTGATCGCTATTGATCCTTCATTAATGTTCATAGGATACGCATTAGGTAGGGATGACAGGATTTGAACCCGTGACATTTTGTACCCAAAACAAACGCGCTACCAAGCTGCGCTACATCCCTTTTAATTGACCTACTGCTACTCTGTCATTGTAGAGAATCCGTGTCTTGTTTTCCACATCATTATTTCCTTCATTGATATCCAAACTCTCTTGTTATTTATTATTTTTGATCTCATGGATCAAATATAATTTATAATAAGATATAATAAAAAAAAAAGATTTCTTGGGAATGTTCCACAAAGAGGGAAAGGTCCTTTTTTCTCTTGTCTTGTAAGGGAAGGTAAATTTCATTTACCGGGTCTTTCTTTGTCTATCCCTTTTAGTTTTCCTTAGGAATTTCGCCTACAAATACAATTGCTCCTTAACCACATATGCATCTGATCCTATACGTATTATAAAAAAAAGGAGTATTTTCAATGCGAGATATAAAAACATATCTCTCTGTGGCACCTGTGCTAAGTACTCTATGGTTTGGGTCTTTGGCAGGTTTATTGATAGAGATCAATCGTCTATTCCCGGATGCGTTGACATTCCCCTTTTTTTCATTTTAGTTATTGACATGGGAAGGGCTTAAGAAGATTCCAGATAGAATAAATTATCTGTGACTCAGCCCTCGCTTTTTTCTTCCTTTCTTTATTTTTTTCTTTGATGTCAGTTTTTTCTTTTTTATTTTAGTATTAAAGAAAGAGAAAATGGGTATTCAATCGCATCAAAACTTGTGCTTGGGTTCGAATTCATAGAGGGGGAGCGGAAATGGGATCCGGGGCAACAAAATCATAAAAAAAAAAATACTACTATTACTATATACTATAACTGAGATTCTAAATAATTGATAGTTAGAAATCTTTGTATTACTTATTTTTTATTTTTCTCTATTGATTGCAACCAAATCTTTCATAATTGGATTTCAAATTCGCAACTTCTTTTTTTTTTTTTTTTGTTTCGGATCAAAATAAAAGAATTGAGTGAATCCAAAACTCAAAGGAGGTTCATGGCCAAGGGTAAAGATGTTAGAATAAGAGTGATTTTGGAATGTAAGAGTTGTGTCCGAAACGATATTAATAAGAAGTTCTCTGGAATTTCCAGATATATCACCCAAAAGAATCGACACAATACACCTAGTCGATTAGAATTGAGAAAATTCTGTCCCTATTGTTACAAACATACGCTTCATGTGGAGATAAAAAAATAATTTGAAAGAGCGCGCGTATGTACCCTCTATTCAAGAAATGGGAACAGATTCATAAAATTCAAATTCCATATAATAATCTATTTCAAATAAACCATAAACCAATCAACTCCTATTTCCGTCAAATCATAAATGAGAATTCAGAAATAGGATTTTAGAGATAAGGAATAAACCATGGATAAATCCAAGCGTTTTCTTAAATCCAAGCGATCTTTTCGTAGGCGTTTGCCCCCAATTGGATCAGGGGATCGAATTGATTATAGAAATCTGAGTTTAATTACTCGATTTATTAGTGATCAAGGAAAAATATTATCTAGACGAGTGAATAGAGTGACTTTGAAACAACAACGATTAATAACTACTTCCATAAAACAAGCTCGTATTTTATCCTCGTTACCTTTTATTAACTATAAGAAAAAATTTGATAAAAACAAGCCTATTCCTAGAAAAAATAGAACGAGAGGTCCTCGAACCAAAAAGAAAAAGGACAATTTCTCAATTGATTGAACCTAAATTCCATCCAATTCGAATCCCAACCAGGGGTTGATATTTTGTTCGAAAAATTCGAGAATTCAGATTGAATTGACACATCGTAAAATCGTAAAAAAATTATAAGAAAAAAGAAATACTTTTTTTTTACTAATTTATCATAATCAGATTCATTTTTACTATAACCTTCCCGGAGCCCATTCTCCGGGGATCTCCGTTTACGTTTCAATCATTCCGGTCGATTGCTTCCAACCCTCTTACCTTACCTTAGTTACTGATCTCCTTGGCAATCATGTAAAGACAATTTGTATTTGATATAGCTATTTGTGCAAGTATTTTACGATTAAGAAGCAATTGCCTCTTGTACAGATCATTTATTAATCGACTATAACTATAGGATACCAAAATCTCCCGAATTACTGCATTTATCCGAGTGATCCATAAACGACGAAAATTTCTCTTTTGTCTGCCCCTATCCCGATGAGAAGATGCCAAAGCTCTTATGGTTTGTTGTATAATACTTCGAGTAAGTCTTGAATGAGCCCCCCGATTATTTGATGCAAAGACACGAGATTTTTTTCTACGCCTCCGTGCTATATAACCTCGTATAGTTCTGGTCATTGAATCAACTGAAACTTTGATGTGCTGAATAACTAATTGATTTCTTTTCTTTCAGTCATTTCCCCCTCGTCCATTAATAACAAAACGGATTCGTCCGATGTATAAAATAAAAATTCCAATGGCTTTTGCTACTATGACCTTCCCAACCACGATTTTTTTACGAGCATTTCACCTGAAATAAGAAATTGTATCGAGACTAGGTATGAAAAAAGAAATACTACAATTTCAATTGAGTAGTTATTTAAAGTAGAAATTCGATAGTAAAGGGAAAGGGATAAATAAATCGTGGGTTCCTTCGTTTCTATGGTTACTTCGTAAACGGTGAGGTCCTCTCTATACGCCGGAGCCCCCTTCCCGATTTAATCAATGCTATTAGTAACTTGTACAGTTCACATTCTTTGACTCTACCCATGAATTGTCCAATAATAGATCTTTTCACAATAAGATCTACCCATATAGTAACGGCATTTCATTATGAAAGTTGGCTAGGTTGCTGACCCTGTTCATCCGTTCTTGCAAGAGTGAGAGCGCTTTATTTATGCTTCTTAACTACTCAATCCCCCGCTTAATGGATACATTTGCTACCAAAGGGGAATTGCTTTTCATTTCCAATTAAGGTGATTGGATTTGCACCAATGGAAACCATAAATTTTATACACAACACAACGGGGGTTTTCTTTTTTTAGATAATGACTGGAAGAATTCCATCCTATTGATTGGTACTGGTCATTGAGACTGGGAAAATGCTTCTTTTTTTTTGTTCCAGCTCATGATCTGAACGAGTCGCACATACACCCTAATACATGTTCCTCGACGCTGAGGACATCCCCGAAGAGCGGGGGATTTTGTGACATTTTTGATTGGCTGTCTTGTGTTTCTAATAAGTTGTTTAATAGTTGGCATCTTGAATTGTATACAATACAAAAAAGGGGGCTGGTTTAGATAGATCCTAACCAGAGGGTTATTTACCTTATTTTTCTTTTAACGTTTAACGCGGTAAAAAAAGAAAAGATGTACTTTCCTTTCTGCTTCAGACATCTGCGGATCTGATCCATTTGAAGCCCTAGTGCATATAGAGTTCTAAATGCAGTAGGGTTTCAAATAAAAAAAAACTCAAAAAGAAATGTATTAGACCCACTTCCATTCAATCTTCTTTTGGTTTTGGTATTCGTTTTCGATTCTCTTTACAAGGTCATCTTGAGTGCACTTTTTGCCAATAAGATCTAAAACCCAAACAACAAAAAACACAAGAATTATGATCCAAAAAATGCGCGAGGTCAAAAGAATATTTATGACCTTCGCAGCTCTGGGGATTATCCAGGTTCTCCATTGGAGGAATTGGGATAAGGCCCAAGCAAAAAAAGACTGGATAGCCCTTTCCAGAACAGGACTGAATTCTTTGTTTATGTAATTACAAAAAATATGAACCTCCCGCATAACTATGCGGATGCTTGGAAGTTTTGCCAAAAGGAGTTTCTTTTGGCATCGAGCGGTCATGTTTATCATGTTGACCTCTTTTGGTTTCAAAGTAAAAAAATGGTAAATAATATAATTCTATATTATATATGAAATTTTGAGAATTCATTCGTGCATAAGTTTCTCTCTACTCGAAAGTTTTACCACAGAGTAGCTTCTTATGTAAAAGGCGGGTAACCCTTTTTTTTTTTCCTTTTTATTTTTTCTTCTTTATTATTCTTAAAAATATTTTGAATAAATAGAAAAAGAAAACAGAAATAGAAAATCCTATTCTTTTTCTAATTCTTAAAAAATATATTAAGAATAAATAGAAAAGAGAAAAATACAACATAAACCTCCTAAAATAGAAAATCTAAAACGGAATTAGTAATTAGTAAGTCTATGCCATATTAAGGCCATATTAAGGTGCTGCGAAATAGAAGGATCTTATCTTATCAAGGCCATATTAAGGTGCTGCAAAATAGAAGGATCTTATCTTATCAACGTTCAAAAATGGAATTAGCAAAAAAAAAAAAAGAAAGCCATTTTGAACGTTGATTTGAAGCAGAATAAAGGATTTACCCGCGTTTCCGCTGCAGATCCTTATCTCTAGGGCCAGTTTTTGTTGTGTTTTTAGTTTTCTTCGTCATACTCGTCATACTTCCCGAGGGTGTCGTCTCCTATAATATCAATAATTCCATGAGCTTGGGCTTCTTCTGCTGACATATAAGCCATTCTTTGGATGTCGTCGTGTATAACCTGCCGGGTTTTGTGCGTATGTCGTGCATAAGCCTCTTCCATCTGGTTGCGTAAGTAAAACAACACTTCTATTTCTTTTAAAGGGTGTCTTTTGCGGATTTTTGAAAACTTACCGCGAGGTTGGCGCATCATTACCCTGATGATATAAAACAATGAAGAATTCCTCTACTTTATATCATATCTTGCACCCTCGGGCGAAGGAAAGAGATAAAAAGAATAGAGAAAATTGAACAACCGTACAGGCATTTATTCTGTATTGCATACGGCTATCCAATGGAATTTACCTTTCGTCCCTTCCAGCGCGAAAAAGAGAAAAAAAAAAAAATAGGATCTATCAGATCCAGATCATTAAGTGATCCATTTACCACCCTTCCTTTCGGTAGAATTCAAAAATACTATGATGGTTCCGTTGCTTTCTATTTCTATATGGAATTTAGAAGTTTTCTCGTCTGTGATTCAGCAATCCCAAAGTTTCTTTTTTTTTTTTTTAGTACTCTTTGACTTTGATAATATAAATAGGAGAAGTGAAGTGGAAAAAGAATTCTGGCGCTAAAACAAAAAATTGTGACGCTGAAATAAACTCCCGATAGATAAGAAAAAATCGGAAATCTATTTTGTCTCATACTACTCTCCCGATACAAAATCTCATGTTATGAAAAACAATAATAGTTTGTTTACTCATACCGAACTCGACGTGCCATGCTATTTTTACTCAATAATCTTTTTCATATTTCATATGGCGAAGGCATAGTCTTCTTTTTTCTATCAAATACAAATAAAAAATCATTGGCGCCAAGCGTGAGGGAATGCTATGCGTTTGGTAGGTGCTCCTCCGAATAGAATGAAACAAGCCATTCCACAGGCTTTTCCCATGCATACCGTGTATACATCTACGGGCGACGCATGCATCAAATCATAAATAGCCATTCCTTGTCGCATTAACCCGCCCGGCGAGTTTATATACAAAAAAATATCCCTGGTACTATCGTTCGTACTGAGATATGCTATGAGACCCGCAACGAGGTTACCGCTCTCTTTATTAATAGGTTTTCCTAAAAAAATTAATCTTTCTCGATGAAGTCGGGTGATTAGGACAAAATGCTATCCTTTAGGAACCGTACACGCACCTTTGAATGCATACGGTTCAAAAAATTGCAAAAAAAAATCAATATGTTGGCCTTTTTCTATTTTATTTTATATTTATAGAAGGGCTTTTTTTTTTTCTACCCCCTATAAACTTATCTCGAATTACCCTCTCATTGATGTATTGTTTCATTTCCAAATTAGGACTCTGTTATTTTCTTGTTCCTGAATGGGCCTCTTCTATTTTTTTAGGTTTATGCTCTACTCCGGGTAAGGGTCCAACCGATTTTTATTTATATATATAGTACAAATGCTCCCAATACCATTTCTTTTTGATACGACTTTTTTTTTTTATTCATTTCATGTCCATATTACCAAGTGAGTATTTTCTGAACGGAGCCTGGATACTTCATTTTATTGGTTCAACCAAGCCAACCATAAATTCTCTTCTATTTCTAATTGATACTATGAATATTGATCCCTCAAAGAATGGATCTAATTGCACTTCACGCTCCAAATTCTAGATAGTTTCATCAATTTTTTTGGCGAAGCAGAGGTATCTCGATCGGAGGAGAGAACGGGGAAATCCCATATGGCCCAATATGTCTGACAAGTCGCACTATAGGTCAATCCACTCCAGCTTTGGTTGCTTTTCCTTTGTTTTCTCATCTTTAGTAGGGAACTTACTAAAATCAATCCAAGGGCTAGTCGGATCATCATCACTATTGTTATCGTTTTTCCGAGGATAATTGTTAATGTTAATAAACGGATCATCATCACTATAGTTATCATTATCCCCAGGATAATTGTTAAACGGATCATCATCGCTATAGTTATCGTTATCCCCAGGATAATTGTTAGCCCTATCCCGAGGCGAATCGTTAATCAAATGAATAGGATAACAAGCCGGCTTCCTAGTCTGAGGCTTAGCCCCCCTTTTTTTTTCTTCGTCAATATCCTCACCCTCAAAAAACTCAAAAGGAACTTTTGGAACACCAACAGGCATAAATGAGAGAGAAAAGAGTCAAGTATAAGATTTCACTTTTATGTGGAAATGTCAAAATGATTTTTTTTATTGTTTTCAAAATATGAAAAAGTTCATCTAGGAAGATGAAATGAATAAGGGAAAAATCTTATGAAGGGGTCGGGTTCTTCGAACGCTAAATAAATTTCTATGCATTTGTTCATATGTTCATATTCATAGAAAATGCCCCATTGCGTATTGGTACTTATCGGGTATAGAATAGATCTGCTTTTCTTTGTTCTTACTAACAGACTAACAGAATTGTTCCATTATTACCTATTACCAACAAAAAAGAACTAGGAGCCCTTCATTCGAAATAATCCACTGAACTGAAAGGCGAAAGTCTATAGCATAGTCTTTTCCAATGCGATAAAGTTACATAGTATCTATTTTTCTTCGAAGGGGGTATTTTCATGGGTTTACCTTGGTATCGTGTTCATACCGTCGTATTGAATGATCCCGGCCGGTTGCTTGCTGTTCATATAATGCATACAGCTCTCGTTTCTGGGTGGGCGGGTTCAATGGCTCTATACGAATTAGCAGTTTTTGACCCCTCTGACCCCGTTCTTGATCCAATGTGGAGACAGGGTATGTTTGTTATACCCTTCATGACTCGTTTAGGAATAACCAATTCATGGGGCGGTTGGAATATCACAGGGGGGACTGTAACAAATCCGGGTATTTGGAGTTATGAGGGTGTGGCCGGGGCACATATTGTGTTTTCCGGCTTGTGCTTCTTGGCAGCCATCTGGCATTGGGTGTATTGGGATCTAGAAATATTTCGTGATGAACGTACGGGAAAACCCTCTTTGGATTTGCCCAAGATTTTTGGAATTCATTTATTTCTTTCAGGCTTAGCTTGTTTTGGGTTTGGTGCATTTCATGTAACAGGCTTGTATGGTCCTGGAATATGGGTGTCCGATCCTTATGGACTAACAGGAAAAGTACAATCTGTAAGTCCTGCCTGGGGCGTAGAGGGTTTTGACCCTTTTGTTTCGGGAGGTATAGCCTCTCATCATATTGCAGCGGGGACATTGGGCATATTAGCGGGCCTATTTCATCTTAGTGTCCGTCCGCCCCAACGCCTATACAAAGGATTACGTATGGGTAATATTGAAACCGTTCTTTCCAGTAGTATTGCTGCTGTCTTTTTTGCAGCTTTTGTAGTTGCTGGAACTATGTGGTATGGTTCAGCAACTACTCCCATCGAATTATTCGGCCCCACTCGTTATCAATGGGATCAGGGATACTTCCAACAAGAAATATATCGAAGGGTTGGTGCCGGACTAGTGGAAAATCAGAGTTTCTCCGAAGCTTGGTCTAAAATTCCCGAAAAATTATCTTTTTATGATTACATTGGCAATAATCCAGCAAAAGGGGGATTATTTAGAGCGGGCTCAATGGACAGTGGGGATGGAATAGCTGTTGGGTGGTTAGGACACCCTATCTTTAGAGATAAAGAGGGGCGTGAACTTTTTGTACGTCGTATGCCTACTTTTTTTGAAACATTTCCAGTGGTTTTGGTAGATGGAGACGGAATTGTGAGAGCCGATGTGCCTTTTAGAAGGGCAGAATCTAAGTATAGTGTCGAACAAGTAGGAGTCACCGTTGAGTTCTTCGGCGGCGAACTCAATGGAGTCAGTTATAGTGATCCTGCAACTGTGAAAAAATATGCTAGACGCGCTCAATTAGGTGAAATTTTTGAATTAGATCGTGCTACTTTGAAATCCGACGGTGTTTTTCGTAGCAGTCCGAGGGGTTGGTTCACTTTTGGGCATGCTTCCTTTGCTTTGCTCTTCTTTTTCGGACATATTTGGCATGGAGCTAGAACCTTATTCAGAGATGTTTTTGCTGGTATTGACCCGGATTTGGATGCTCAAGTGGAATTTGGGGCGTTCCAAAAACTTGGAGATCCAACTACAAGGAGACAGGTAGTCTGATACAAGATTGATCTGGTATCTTTCACCTGTATTGTATTTTTGTGATTTGGTTTTTCTATAGGTTACGAGAGAAATCTTGAGTTGAATTGCTGATTTTTATTTGACTCTTATCTTTATCTGGGAGATAATCCCAAACCAAATGAACAGGTGTGGAAGCTATAATTGTAAACCACGATCAAATTTATGGAAGCATTGGTTTATACATTCCTCTTAGTGTCGACTCTAGGAATCATTTTTTTCGCTATCTTTTTTCGAGAACCACCTAAGGTTCCGACTAAAAGGGCAAAATAATGTTTGATTATACTCAATTGAAGTCAAAGTAAAGAGCCTCCCACGAAACAAGGGAGGCTCTTTACTTTACTTCAACTAGTCCCCGTGTTCCTCGAATGGATCTCTTAGTTGTTGAGAGGGTTGCCCAAAAGCGGTATATAAGGCGTACCCGGTAAAACTGACAAGTAAACCAGATATAAAGATGGCGACTAGGGTTGCTGTTTCCATTATTTTATAATTTCAAGATCACAACGGATCTATGATAAGATGATTTATTTACAGTGTAATGGTATACAAAGTCAACAGATCTCAACCAATGCAATAGGATTTATGGCTACACAAACCTTTGAGGGCAATTCTCGATCTGGTCCAAGACCAAGAAAAACAGGTCTAGGGGGTTTATTGAAACCCTTGAATTCGGAATATGGTAAAGTAGCTCCTGGATGGGGAACTACCCCTTTGATGGGTGTCGCAATGGCTTTATTCGCGGTATTCCTATCTATTATTTTGGAAATTTATAACTCTTCCGTTGTATTGGATGGAATTTCAATGAACTAGGTCCATCAAAATCATGAAGTCCTCGCTTTTCGATCCAAAATTCATCACTTAGGTAGGACTAGGATTTATAGGCACTTCCGGCAGTTCGACCGCG